GAGTTATTACATATATCATGATCAATACGGAAATGAATCGAGTCATCTCTTTCTTTACCCAGGAAAAGGTATTTCTATTTTGCATGGTCCAATAATTGATCCCGGAAATTTCTACAATAAATTAGGTAGGTAGCTAGCATAGTTCCCTATCCATGATTCTGCCATTGTACTGGAATAATTGTACTGAAGTATAGTAGGAATCCCCTGGGCGGGTAGAAGTATAAAGAGTGAGTAAGCTTCAAAACGGTTTGTTTATGTACGAAGTAGCATCGCGATTTGATTGATATCAGCAGATCAAATGAGTTCTTCATTCATTCATTGAATGATAAATCACTACAAGTGAAGGAGATACACGATTTAAATAATGGAAGATCCAATATTTCAAAATTGTATCTAGAATGACTGGAAAAGTGGAAACAAGACCAGATATAATTTGATCGTTATGAGCAAATCCAAAATCTTTGTAGACCGAACCAATCATTAGTTCCCACCCCCGGGGTGAGTGGAATCCGATACATAAATCAGTTAATAAAAGAATAGAAAAAGCCTTTATTGTGTCGCTTAAGTTATAGAGGAATTCCTGAACCCAAGAATTCAGAATGACAAGTTCTTCATTACCCAGAATAGAATAACCACTTAGAATAGCAAAACAGATTATATTTGTCGAGAAATCCAAAAAGATATGGATATGATCTTCGTTGTGCATTTTGACCAATTGCATCGTCTCTTTGTGGATTCCTATACGAAGCTTTTGTATCTGTGTCTCCGGGTACTCTTTTATCATTTCATCCAACAGGAATAGTTGTTCTAATTCTATGAATCTTTCTAGAACGTTCTTTTCTTGAATATCATTCAAAAAAGTTTCGGATTGTCCGGTATTCCACCAATTAGTAACCCAAGGTTCCAGACTTTTATTAAATGAGAGAGAGATCCACCAGGGCAAAAAGACTATAGATGCAAGATACGGGAGGGGAGTCAATGCTTTCTTTTTTGACACTTTTCATCTGTGAATTGTTAATGAACCCGCTTCATTCGCCGACTCTATCTGATCCGATATTTCTATGAAGCATGAGTTCTATAACAAGGTATGGAACCTATGGATCTATTCCTTTTTTTTTTTTTTGAATTGTTTAGTCTTTGGATCTAGAAAGAATATAGAAATAGAAATAGAATAAGGGCCCGTTTCGAATGAAGAAATAATCAAATACTTTTCCCAGATATCTCAGTCGGTCAAATTCGAACCAATTCTATCTTCATTTGTTCTTTCGATGAATGCCCAAAAGAACCGCTTGAAATAATGAATATTATTTTGATTTCGAGACGAAAGAACTCCCCTCAATTATTCCTGGGTCGTGGGTAGCCAGTGAAAATTTCGAAAAAATAATTGAGGGGATATTTCTGAAAAATATTAATGATGAAATCCGAAATAGGTGACAAAACGAGAGAGAAATTGGATAGTTATGAGAGATCTAAACGTTTGGTTATCCAGGAGCTAAAGAAAGGATCAAAAAAGAAACATCGATTGACAAAAGAAAGATAATTAACGAGATATGATACATCTGTATCTAATGTATTAATCCAAAGTATTGGCCCTAAAAAGAAAAGAGAAATTATGTATTCCGAAATGCTCTGATATGTGTGATGAATACATACTTATTAGGCTTGTTACTAGTAGAATTGAGTTCTATATGCAGAAAAAGGAGTTTTGGTCGATCAAAATTGCTTCTTATTATGGTTGTTCCGTATACGTCCGCCTGCTTTATTCTATGGGCCACAGAAGGATTACCAACGGAACGGGGGAAATAGAATCTAACATGTTTTCCTCGAATGAACGTTCCGAAGAAGCTTCAGTTATATTTAAAAGGGGGTTCCTGGGTCCCTTCCCTCATGCTGAGAAAGCATTCATTCCCTTCATTTCAAAATACTTCAATTGGCACGCGCAAGAAATAGGCCAATTCAGCAGCTTTTTGTTCAATTTCTCGTGGAGTCAAATTTTCGTCAGTACGGGTCAAGGGAATGGCGCCCTGGCCTCTGATTTCCATATAAAGGACACGTCGAGGATAAAGACCCTCTTTAACTTCCATTCTGATCGATTGAATCTCTCTCATAAGGAATCGAAGGAAGATGCGACGATTTATTCCAGGAAATCCCCAACGAAAAATACACACTATTCCTTCTTTTCTATCGAATCGATCATAACCGCTACCTACATTCCACGAAATTGTGCACCACAAATAGGAACTAATGAACAGACCTGCGATCCCATAGAAAGACATCACGATTCCTTGGGGAAAAAAAAGGATTTGCTGAGACGGGAATAAAGATATCAGATTCCTACCAAGATAACTGGAAGTTCCAACCAATAAGAATCCTAGTGAACCTAAAAAAAGGATACAGGCCCAGCAGAAATTACTTGTTTTTCGAGACCCCGTTATAAGTTCTATCCATATACGTTCTGATCGGTAGTTCATACTAGATCCAGTTGCATCCTATTGGAATTGAGAGAAGAGAATAAGCCAAATGAATTTGATTTTACTTTTTTTATTTTGCTCCCGAAGTAACTCTCATCAACTAGCACTATTATGACGCGAACTATTAGGAGTAATTCATCGAATCGGTTAGATATAAAATAATAACATCCCCTTCGTATAATACCACCACTATGTATATCTACATAATATAGATACGTTAACTTTCTATTTCAGATATCCGCTCTGATCCATTTTAAAACAGCTATCCCCCCATATACATGCATTTATCCATATATAATGTATCCGCATGTATAATCACTTTTTTATTTGTGCCCGGAGGGAGCCACATGTCGTATCATATTCCACTAAATGGATATCCCTATTATGATCCAAGTCCAAGTAATAAATTGATGAAATTTTGTGCTATCAGGTCTAAACAATCTTGTTTTTTTGAACATGAAGAGATAAAGAAGCCATTGCAATTGCTGGAAACACTAAGCCCACTAAAGGCACAAAAATAGAGGGTAAATTGAAATCTGTCATAGAATGGGTGCCTCGATTTAATATTTGTACCTGTTATAAAGATATCTTATCTTATGATAAGTATATCTATTATAAGTATTATTAAGTATATAATAAGTGCAAGGAACGTAGAGCTAAATAAGTGTATCTATTCACCTTTCTACAAGAAATAGATGGATGATAATCCACTTTATTATTCTTGTTCTACCGCCCTTATCTTCTAATAAAGAGTTTCTTACGAGTTTCCTAAGGATTTGTTAGAATCCGATCCAACAGGAATTCATAGTCAAAAGTGTAGGTCCTCGGGAGATATCAAAATATGCAACACTTCCCTTATAGATTTGAATTATTCTATATATATTAATACGATATATATTAATATGAAAGAAGGGAACATGAAATTCTTTTGATTTTTTTTCCCAATTCCATTCCGCGGAAGGAAGAATTCACTCTTTTCCTCCTGATAGGGGGTTCCTGATTACTAATCATGAATAGGGGTAGGATAAAAAATCTGCATCAAAAAAAGTAATTATCCGAAACTTCCTATAGAACTTATGTTACCAAAGAAAACTCCACTCTTCTTATTTTGACTTTGATTCCGATGAACTAAAGTTCGCTACAAATAACTGAGCCTAGCGCTCTACTTGAATTTTGATTCAAGGGAAAGAAACCGTGTAGCTGAAATAATTCACTCAGAACACCTTTTAAAGGATTACGTGGTACGATTGGATCAAATAAGCCCTTATGGAATAAATACTCAGCTGCTTGTGAACCGTCAGGTACTGTCTTATTCAATGTTTGTTCAATTACTCTTTTCCCCGCAAATGCAATGTAGGCATTGGGTTCAGCAATAATAATATCTCCCAACATACCAAAACTGGCCGTTACTCCGCCGGTTGTAGGAGATGTAAGGATTGATACATAGAATAACTTTTTATTGAATTGATAATCATATAAAGCGGAAGATATTTTAGCCATTTGCATCAAACTCAAACTTCCTTCTTGCATGCGTGCTCCTCCAGAAGCACACACCATAATAACAGGTAGAGATCTATTAGCAGCATATTCGATCAACCGGGTGATTTTCTCGCCTACTACGGATCCCATACTACCCCCCATGAACTGAAAATCCATAACCCCAATGGCTATGGGAATCCCATTTAGTTGACCTATGCCTGTTTGAACAGCCTCAGTTAAACCTGTCTTTCTTTGATACGAATTGATACGATCTCTATAAGGTTCCTCTTCCGAGTGAAATTCAATGGGGTCAATAGAGACCATGTCTTCGTCCATAGGATCCCAAGTGCCCGAATCAACCGAAAGTTCGATTCTATCTGAACTACCCATTTTCAAATGATATCCACATTGTTCACAAATATTCATTTTTGACCTAAAAAATTTCTTATAATTTAATCCATAACAATTTTCGCATTGAACCCATAAATGTCTGTATTTTTTATTTCCATCGAAATCATTAGATCTTCCTCTTATATTGAAATCACTGCCATTACCGCCAGTTCTTATACTAGAACTCCCCCTGTCACTATCACTTACACTTTCACCACTACAAATGTAACTATAAATATAACTGTAAATGTGATTGTCGCTACCACTCGAAATGTACTTATCAATACTGATTTCAGAACGAAGATAACTATCAATGCAACTATTAATGTGATTATTCCAACTATACGTAGTATCATACATATAATGATCATAGTAGCGATTGTCACTCTTAGACCCGCTATTCAGATAACTAGAAAAAGCAGTTTCTAGTTCACTCAGAAAAGAACTATCATTGTCAATCTCAAAAACCCGATTTTCAATATCAAAATATACGGAATAACTGTTACCATTACTATCCCTAACTAAAAAAGTGTCATCAGAGATGAAACTCCAAATGTCCCTGACACCGAAAAAATGATCAACATTACTGCAACTATTACTTTCGCGCCAACCATGATTATGATTGTTTTTATTCGTATCATTTAGAATGGGATCTTCACT